AAAATAAACAAATATATATATAAAATTTTATTATTAATATAAAACAATTATATAAATTAATAATTAATTATTATGTAATTAATTATAATATAAATTATTAAATAAAATCTTTATTGTTGTTATTATATAAAATACAGTGAATTATTTATAAGCCTAAGGGACTTATGATTAAAAAAATAAACAAATATATATATAAAATTTTATTATTAATATAAAACAATTATATAAATTAATAATTAATTATTATGTAATTAATTATAATATAAATTATTAAATAAATAAAATAGATTTATATAAATTATTAATTAATTATAAGCATAATTAATTAAATATATATTATATATATAAATATAAAATTTTATATATATATATATTATATATTAATATATTTAATTTATAAATAAATATTATTTATTTATTTATTAATTAATAAATATATATATATATATAAATTATTTATATTAATCTATTTTATAAAATATTTATTAATATAAATAAATTTATATATATATATATATTATTTATTAATATAAATAAATTTATATATTTAATATAAAATTTTATATTAAAAAAAAAAAAAAAAAAAATTAATATTTTGGTTAATTTTTTTGTTATTATATTATTTTACATGTAAATTTTTGTGTGAAAAAAAAATTATTTTTAATAAATGATTTATAAATTAATATTCTCAGTAATTAATATTAAATAAAAAAGAAATTTTGTTTTAGTAATTATATATAAGTATTGGTTAAATTTGTGCCAGCTACCGCGGTTATACAAATAATACAAATAAAAATTTTTTGATTGTAATTAAATAGTTATATAAATAATATATTTATAAATTTATTAAGTGAAATTTTTAAATTTATTTATTTATTTATAAAAAAAATAATTGAAGTTATAAAAATTTTGTAATAAACTAGGATTAGATACCCTATTATTAAAATTAAATAAAAAAAAATCAAAGTAGTATTAGTTATATTCTTAAAATTTAAAAAATTTGGCGGTATTTTAGTCTATTCAGAGGAATCTGTTCTGTAATTGATAATCCACATTGAACCTTACTTAAATTTATTTAATTTGTATATCGTCGTCATCAGAATATATTATAAGATATAATTTTCTTAATATTAATAAAAATAAAATGTCAGATCAAGGTGCAGTTTATATTTAAGTAGAAATGGATTACAATAAATTTATTTAAATGGATTATTTTTTGAAATAAAAATATAAAAGTGGATTTGAAAGTAAAAAAAAAAAGATTATTTTTTTGATTTTAGCTCTAAAATATGTACATATCGCCCATCGTTCTTATTTTTAAAATAAGATAAGTTGTAACATAGTAGATGTACTGGAAAGTGTATCTAGAATGACAATTTAAAGCTTAAAAAGTTAAGTATTTCATTTACATTGAAAAGAAATTTGTGCAATTCAATTTAAATTGATTCGTAAAAAGAAGCACAAAAAAGAAAAAAATTGTTTATATATTTAATAAAAGTAATTTTAATAATTTTAGTTTTAGTATTTTTTAAAGAAAAAATAATTTTAATTATAGTGAATTAGTATTGTAAAAGAAAATTGAAATAATTTGAAAAATTTTTATTTTAAAAGAAAATTTGATTTATTGTACCTTGTGTATCAGGGTTTATTAAATAATTAATAATTATAATTATTTTTCTCGAATTTTAAAGATTTAATTATATATAAAAGTTAATGTTGAATAATTATTTTAAATATATAATTTGAAATGAAATGTTAATCGTTTTAAAATATATCTAGTTTTTTAAGAAATAAATTTAATTTAGATTTATAAATTTAATGAATTAATTTTTTTAATTTATTAAATTTATAAAATTAATATTTTAAGGGATTAGCTTTAAAATAAATTTTTAAATTTTTAAATTTTATTTAATAAAATGTAAGCTTAAAATTAGTTATCATTAATAATTTTGTTATAAATTATTTTTTTTGTAATATTATTTATTAAAAATTAAGTTTTTTATTAATATATGATCCAATTATATTGATTAAAAAATTAAGTTACCTTAGGGATAACAGCGTAATTTTTTTTTAGAGTTCATATCGACAAAAAAGATTGCGACCTCGATGTTGGATTAAGAGTTATTTTTAGGTGTAGCAAAAATTTATATTCACCTGTTTATCAAAAACATGTCTTTTTGAATTTAATTTAAAGTCTAACCTGCCCACTGAAATTTTTAAAGGGCCGCAGTATTTTGACTGTGCGAAGGTAGCATAATCAATAGTCTTTTAATTGAAGGCTTGTATGAATGGTTGAATGAGATATAAACTGTCTTTTTTAAAATTTTTTAGAATTTTATTTTTTAATAAAAAAGTTAAAATAAAATTAAAGGACGAGAAGACCCTATAGATCTTTATTTTTATTTTTTATAAATTAATAAGATTAAAAAAATTTATAAAAAAATTAAAAATTTTATTGGGGTGATATTAAAATTTAAATAACTTTTAAAATTAATAACATTAATATATGAATTTATGATCCAATTATATTGATTAAAAAATTAAGTTACCTTAGGGATAACAGCGTAATTTTTTTTTAGAGTTCATATCGATAAAAAAGTTTGCGACCTCGATGTTGGATTAAGAGTTATTTTTAGGTGTAGAAGTTTAAAGTTTAGGTCTGTTCGACCTTTAGATTCTTACATGATCTGAGTTCAAACCGGTGTAAGCCAGGTTGGTTTCTATCCTTAATAAAATATTATATTATAGTACGAAAGGACCTAATATAAAAAATATAAATTTTAAAATAAAGAATTATAATAAAATTAATTACTATTTTGGCAGATTAGTGCAAACTATTTTGGCAGACTATTTTGGCAGATTAGTGCAATAAATTTAGAATTTATTTATATAATATAATTATTATAAATAGTATTTTTTTTGTTTTATATAGATTTATTATTATCAATTATTGGAAGATTATTATTAGTTATTTGTGTTTTAGTAGGAGTAGCTTTTTTAACATTATTAGAACAAAAAGTTTTAGGATATATTCAAATTCGAAAAGGGCCAAATAAAGTTGGTTTTATTGGGTTATTACAACCTTTAAGTGATGCTGTAAAGTTATTTACTAAGGAAACAACTTATCCATTATTATCAAATTATATTTTTTATTATTTTTCTCCAATTTTTTCTTTATTTTTATCTTTATTAATTTGAATAGTTATACCTTATTTAATTAAATTATATTCTTTTAATTTAGGAGTTTTATTTTTTTTATGTATTACAAGTTTAGGGGTTTATATAGTTATAATTGCAGGATGATCCTCAAATTCAAATTATGCTTTACTAGGAGGTTTACGAGCTGTTGCTCAAACTATTTCTTATGAAGTTAGATTAGCATTAATTTTATTAAGTTTTATTTTTTTAATTGGAGATTATAATTTATTAAATTTTTATGAGTATCAAATATATATATGATTTATTTTTTTTTGTTTTCCATTATCTTTAGTATGATTTGCTTCTTGTTTAGCTGAAACAAATCGTACTCCTTTTGATTTTGCTGAAGGGGAGTCAGAATTAGTTTCTGGATTTAATGTTGAATATAGAAGTGGAGGATTTGCTTTAATTTTTTTAGCTGAATATTCAAGAATTTTATTTATAAGAATATTATTTTGTGTAATTTTTTTAGGAAGTGATATTTATAATTTTTTATTTTTTTTAAAATTAACAATTATTTCTTTTTTATTTATTTGAGTTCGAGGAACTTTACCTCGATTTCGTTATGATAAATTAATATATTTAGCGTGAAAAAGATTTTTACCTATATCTTTAAATTATTTATTTTTTTTTATTGGAATTAAATTAATTTTAAAAGGGGAACCAATTTAATTTTTTTAAATTAATAGAAGATTTTACTTCTTTCTTATGTTTTCAAGACATAAACTATAAAAGCTTATTAATTTTTTTTTTTAATTTAATAATTTATCTCAATATTTTGTTATTAAAGGATTTATAATAAAATAAAGAAAATATAAAATTGTTAAAATTTGTCCAGTTAAAACATAAGGATCTTCTACTGGGCGTGCTCCAATTCAAGTTAATAAAAAAGTAACAATTACTATATTTCAAAATAAAATTTGATTTAAAGGATAAAATTGAAGTCCTCGAAATTTACTTATGTGAGTAAAAGGTAAAATTATTAAAATTGCAATTGATAAAACTAAAGCAATAACTCCTCCTAATTTATTAGGAATAGATCGTAAAATTGCATATGCAAATAGAAAATATCATTCTGGTTGAATATGAACAGGAGTTACTAAAGGGTTAGCAGGAATAAAATTTTCTGGGTCTATTAAATAATAGTTAAATTTTCAAATAAATGCAATTAAAATTCAAATAAAAATAATAAATCCAACTAAATCCTTATAAATAAAATAAGGGTGAAAAGGAATTTTATCAACATTTGAATTTAAACCAAGTGGATTATTTGATCCAGTTTGATGAAGAAATAATAAATGAATTATTGTTAAAGCTAAAATAATAAAAGGTAAAATAAAGTGGAAAGTAAAAAATCGAGTTAATGTTGCGTTATCTACTGCAAATCCTCCTCAAATTCATTGTACTAAATCATTACCTAAATAAGGAATAGCTGATAATAAATTTGTAATTACTGTTGCTCCTCAAAAAGATATTTGTCCTCATGGTAAAACATATCCTAAAAATCCAGTAGCTATTAATATAAATATAATAATTACTCCAATTATTCAAGTTGGAATAAATAAGAATGAATTATAATAAATTCCACGTCCTACATGAATAAATAAACAAGCAAAAAAAAATGAAGCTCCATTAGCATGACAAATTCGTAAAAATCATCCATTATTAACATTTCGATAAATATGATTGACACTATTAAATGCTGTTTCAATATCAGCTGTATAATGTATTGCTAAAAAAAGACCAGTTAAAATTTGAATAATTAAACATAATCCTAATAAGGATCCAAAATTTCATCAAGCTGAAATATTTATTGGTGCGGGTAAATCAATTAATGCATTATTTATAATTTTTAGTAATGGGTGAGATTTTCGTAAAGGTTTATTCATTTTTTTTTTTTTAGTTTATAGGTCGTAAAGGTCCATAATTTTTTTTTGTAATTTTTACAGTTATTAATAAAGTTAAAAATAAATAATTAATTAATAAAATTGTAATTAAATTTGTAGGAAAATTATACATTTTATTTAATGAAATAATATTTTCATATATAAATGAAAAATTTATTAATGATGTTATTTCATTATTGAAAATAAAATTTTCTAAATAAGATTTATCAATAAATAAAATAAAAAAAATATTTATTATAATCGAAAATCAAAATAAAATTCTTAATTTAATTGAAAAAGAAAATATTTCATTTGATGATAATGAAGTTACATAAATAAATAAAATTAATATTCCTCCAATAAAAATTAAAAATAAAATATAGGAAAATCAAAAAGTTTGTGTATATATTCCTATAATTAAAGAAATTAAACTTGTTTGAATTAATAAAGTTAAACCTATAGCTAAAGGATGTTTTATTTGTGTAAAAATAAAAGAAATAATTAAACATAAAAGAATAAAAAATAAATAAATTTCAAGAAATAGTTTTATAAAAATATTAATTTTGGGAATTAAAGATAAAGAAGAATTCTTTTTTCTTGAGTTTTAAAAAAAAAAATTTTATTTTTAGTTTACAAGACTAATGTTTTTTTTAAACTATTAAAACTTTTTTTATGATAAATTTATATATATATTATTTAATAATTTTAATATTTATATTTGGAAGTTTAACTTTTATTTCTAAACGTAAACATTTATTATGTACTTTATTAAGTTTAGAATTTATAGTTTTAATTTTATTTAGAATTTTATTATTATATTTAAATTATATAAAATTTGAAGGATATTTTAGAATATTTTTTTTAACTTTTTGTGTATGTGAAGGAGTTTTAGGTTTATCAATTTTAATTTCTATAATTCGAACTCATGGAAATGATTATTTTCAAAGATTTTCAGTTTTACAATGTTAATGTTAAAATTTATTTTTGGTGTAATATTTATTTTTTTTATATTTTTTTATAAAAATATTTTTTGATTAATACAAAATTTATTATTTATATTTTCATTTATTTTTATATTAAAAATTAGATTTAATTATTATTTTTGTAGAATTTCTTATTATTTTGGAATAGATATAATATCATATAGATTAATTTTATTAAGTTTATGAATTTGTAGTTTAATATTAATAGCAAGAGAAAAAGTTTATAAATTTAATAATTATAAAAATTTATTTTTATTTATAATTTTATTTTTATTATTAATATTAATTTTTACTTTTAGATCAATGAGAATATTTATATTTTATTTATTTTTTGAAAGAAGATTAATTCCTACTTTATTTTTAATTTTAGGTTGAGGTTATCAACCTGAACGATTGCAAGCAGGAATTTATTTGTTATTTTATACTTTATTAGCTTCTTTACCTTTATTAATTGGAATTTTTTATATTGAAAGAGAAATAAAAACTATAAGAATTTATTTATTAAGTTATAAATTTATATGTAATTATAATTTTTTATATTTATGTTTAGTATTCGCATTTTTAGTAAAAATACCTATATTTTTAGTTCATTTATGATTACCAAAAGCTCATGTAGAAGCTCCAATTTCTGGTTCTATAATTTTAGCTGGAGTTTTACTAAAATTAGGAGGTTATGGTTTATTACGAGTATTTTCTATATTACAAATTTTAGGAATAAAATTAAATTTTTTTTGAATTAGAATTAGATTAGTAGGAGGAGTTTTAGTTAGTTTAATTTGTTTATTTCAAATAGATTTAAAGTCTTTAATTGCTTATTCTTCAGTTGTTCATATAAGAATTGTTTTAAGTGGAATGTTAACTATAAGATATTGAGGATTAAATGGTTCTTATATTTTAATAATTGCTCATGGATTATGTTCATCTGGATTATTTTGTTTAGCAAATATTTCTTATGAACAAATAATAAGACGAAGAATATTAATTAATAAAGGAATATTAAATTTGATACCAAGTTTGTCTATGTGATGATTTTTATTATGTTCAAGAAATATAGCAGCTCCTCCAACATTAAATTTATTAGGAGAAATTTCTTTATTAAATAGAATTGTAAGATGATCTTGACTTTCAATAATTATATTATGTTTAATTTCTTTTTTTAGAGCTGCTTATACTCTATATTTATTTTCTTATAGACAACATGGAAAAATTTATTCTGGGATTAATTATATATTTTTTAATTTTAATCGAGAATATTTATTATTAATTTTACATTGACTTCCTTTAAATTTATTAATTATAAAGAGAAATTTTTGTATTTTATGAATTTAATTTTTTTTTTATTTAAATAGTTTAAATAAAATATTGATTTGTGGTGTCAATGATATGAAATTTTCATTTTAGATCTTTTTTTTTTTTTTGTGAATAACTTAGTTAATTATTGTAAAAATAGTTTTTATATTTTATTTTTTATTAGAATTTCTTTATTTATATTTTCAATAAAGTTTTTATTAATTGATTTAGTTTATTTTATTGAATGAGAAATTGTAACTTTACATTCTTTATCTATTGTAATAACTTTTTTATTTGATTGAATAAGATTAATATTTATGTCTTTTGTTTTGTTAATTTCTAGTTTAGTAATTTTTTATAGAATGGAATATATAAAAGAAGATGAAAATATTAATCGTTTTATTTTATTAGTATTAATATTTGTTATATCTATAATAATATTAATTATTAGTCCAAATTTAGTTAGAATTTTATTAGGTTGAGATGGATTAGGATTAGTTTCATATTGTTTAGTAATTTATTTTCAAAATGTAAAGTCTTATAATGCAGGTATATTAACAGCTTTATCTAATCGAATTGGAGATGTAATATTATTAATAGCAATTGCTTGAATATTAAATTATGGAAGTTGAAATTATATTTATTATTTAGATATAATAAATAAAGATTTTCAAATAGAAATTATTGGTTATTTAGTTATATTAGCAGCTATAACAAAAAGAGCTCAAATTCCTTTTTCTTCTTGATTACCTGCTGCTATGGCAGCTCCTACTCCTGTTTCAGCATTAGTTCATTCTTCAACTTTAGTAACTGCTGGAGTTTATCTATTAATTCGATTTAATATTTTATTGGTTAATACATTTATAGGTCAAATTTTATTATTAATTTCTGGATTAACAATATTTATAGCAGGATTAGGGGCAAATTTTGAATTTGATTTAAAAAAAATTATTGCTTTATCAACTTTAAGACAATTAGGATTAATAATAAGAATTTTATCTATAGGATTTTATAAATTAGCTTTTTTTCATTTATTAACTCATGCTTTATTTAAAGCTTTATTATTTATATGTGCAGGAGTAATTATTCATAATATAAAAAATATACAAGATATTCGAGTGATAGGAAATTTAATAATAAGAATACCTTTAACTTGTAGATGTTTTAATATTGCAAATTTAGCTTTATGTGGTATACCTTTTTTAGCAGGGTTTTATTCAAAGGATTTAATTTTAGAAGTAGTAATAATTTCTTATATAAATTTTTTTTCTTTTTTTCTTTTTTTTTTTTCTACAGGTTTAACTGTTTGTTATTCTTTTCGTTTAGTTTATTATTCAATAACAGGTGAATATAAAATATTTGGTTTAAATATATTAAATGATTATGGGTGAATTATGACATTTAGAATTTTTATTTTAATAATTATAGTAATTTTTGGAGGAAGAATATTAAGATGATTAATATTTTATAATAATTCAATGATTTGTTTACCTATATTAATGAAGTTATTAATTTTAATAGTTTGTTTATTAGGAGGTATTTTTGGTTATTTAATTAGAAATACTTCTTTATTTTTTTTAAATAAATCTTTATATTTATATAAAATTTCTTATTTTAGTGGTATAATATGATTTATACCAGTAATTTCAACTTTAGGAGTTATTAAAATGCCTTTAAATTTAGGATTAAATTGTTCAAAAATTTTTGATCAAGGGTGAAGAGAATATTTTGGAGGTCAAATATTATATAATCAACTAAAGAATTATTCTTTATATATTCAAAATTTTCAAAATAATAATTTAAAAATTTATTTATTAAGTTATTTATTATGAATATTTGTTTTAATTTTTTTAATATTATTTTTAAATTAATTTTTTTTATTTAAATAGCTTATATATTAGAGCGTAACATTGAAGATGTTAAAGAAATTAATTTAATTTTTAAATATATTTATAAAAAATAAAAATTTTATTTTTACATTGAAAATGTAATGTTTTTTTTAAACTATATAAATAAAATATGATGATCAAGAAAAAGCTGCTAACTTTTTTCTTTAATGGTTTAATTCCATTTATATTTTTAATTGGAATATAAATATTCAATGATATTATTAACAGTAATATACCTCTTTTTGGTTTCAATTAATTTAAGATAAATTGAATATAAATCAATATTTTTTAAATGCAAATTAAATGTTATAATTAACTATTATCCTTTTTTTTTAAAATAAGGGTGAATTTCACCTAAAATTAGGTCGAAACTAATTGCAATAAATCGCTTCATATTTTTTTTTTTTTTTTTTTTTTTTAATTATTTCATTCTAAAGCTCCTTGATTTCATTCATGATAAAGTCCAATTAGTAAAATAAAAATAAAGATGAATCTTGTTAATATTCAATTTATTAAATTAGAAGATTTTATAATTAAAATTATTGGTAAAATTAAAGCAATTTCTACATCAAAAATTAAAAAAATAATTGCAATTAAAAAAAATCGTAAAGAAAAAGGTAATCGAGAATAATTTATAGGATCAAATCCACATTCAAAAGGTGAACATTTTTCTCGATCTATAAATGTTTTTTTAGAAATAAAAGTAGAAATTAGTATTATAATAATTGTAATTAATAAAATAATAATTCTTATGGTGAAAATTTTTTTTTTTATTTATACTAAAATTATTTAGTCCTTGTAATTGGAAGTTACATATACAAAAATATACTTTATAAATTTTTTTAACTTCCTCATCAATAAATTGAAATATATAAAAATAATCAAACTACATCTACAAAATGTCAATATCAAGCGGCTGCTTCAAATCCAAAATGATGAATTCTAGAAAAATGATTATTAATATGTCGAAAAAAACAAATTAATAAAAATGTAGTTCCAATTAATACATGAAGTCCGTGGAATCCTGTTGCTATAAAAAAGGTAGATCCATAAATATTGTCTGCAATAGTAAAAGGGGATTCAACATATTCATATGCTTGAAGAATTGAAAAATAAATTCCTAATAAAATTGTAAAAAATAAACTTTGTGTAGTTTGGGTATGATTATTTTCTATTAATCTATGATGAGCTCATGTAACTGTAACTCCTGATGCTAATAAAATTGCTGTATTTAATAATGGAATAATAAAGGGATTAAAAGAAATAATTCCAATTGGGGGTCAAATTATTCCTAATTCAATTGTGGGAGAGAGACTACTATGAAAAAAAGCTCAAAAAAAAGAAATAAAAAAAAAGATTTCTGAAACAATAAATAAAATTATTCCTCATCGTAGTCCTAAAGTTACAATAAATGAATGAAGACCTTGGAAGGTTCCTTCTCGTGAAATATCTCGTCATCATTGATATATAGTTAATATAGTAATAAAATTACCTAAAATAAAAAGAGAAATATTATATTGGTTAAATCATTGTACTAATCCTGATATTGTTGTTATTGCTCCAATTGCTCCAGTTAAAGGTCAAGGACTATAATCAACTAAATGAAATGGATGATTTGAGTGTGTTGACATTTTTTTTTTTAATTAACTTCACTAGAATATAAAGTTCTTAATACTGCAAAAACATATGATTGAATAATTGCAACAGCTGATTCAAGAACTAATAAAGCAATTTGAGTAATTAAAATTAATAAAATAATAAAATAAGAAGTTGATATAGGACCAGTATTTCCTAATAAAGTTAATAGTAAATGTCCTGCAATTATATTTGCAGTTAATCGAACTGCTAAAGTTCCTGGTCGAATTACATTTCTAATAGTTTCAATACAAACTATAAAAGGTATTAAAATATTAGGAGTTCCTTGAGGAACTAAATGGGCAAATATATGTTGTGTATGATTAATTCATCCATAAATTATAAAACTTAATCATAATGGAAAAGCTAAAGTTAATGTTAAAGTTAAATGACTAGTTCTAGTAAAAATATAAGGAAATAATCCTAAAAAATTATTAAATAAAATTAATGAAAATAAAGAAATAAATATTAGTGTTCTTCCATTATGAATATTAGAATTTAATAATAATTTAAATTCTTTGTGTAAAGTAATTAAAATTTTATTTCAAATAATTTGGAATCGATTAGGTATTAATCAGTATGAAAATGGAATAATTAATAAACCTAAAAAAGTTCTTAATCAATTTAAAGAAAAATTAAAGATTGTTGTAGAGGGATCAAATACAGAAAATAAATTTGTTATCATTTTTTATCATTTTCAATTTAAATAATTTTTTTTATATGTTATAGATTGTTGGAATTGAGGTATATTTGGAAAATTACAATAATAAATTTTTATATTAAATATTATTAATGTAATAGAAAAAATAATAAATAAAATAAGTCAATTAATAGGGGCTATTTGAGGAATTTAAAAAAATATTAGATTAAAACTAATATTTTTAGTTTGACATACTAAAGTTTTTATTAAAACTAATTTTTTTTTTTTTTCATTAAGAGTATTTGTTAATTTACTATATTTTGATTTAAGAGATCATTACTTACATTCAGTCACTTAATGTTAATTAAGAAAAGAAGAAATTCATTTAATAAAATAATTTATAGGAATTCTTTCAATTACAATAGGTATAAAACTATGATTAGCTCCACAGATTTCTGAGCATTGCCCAAAGAATAATCCTGGTTGATTTATAAAAAAATTAGTTTGATTTAATCGACCAGGAGTAGCATCAATTTTAATACCAAGAGAAGGAACAGTTCAAGAATGTAAAACATCAGTTGCTGTAACTAAAATTCGAATTTGATTATTAAAAGGTAAAATAATTCGATTATCAACATCTAATAATCGAAATGTATTTATTTCGGAATTATTAGAAGGGATTATATAAGAATCAAATTCTAAATTTAAAAAATTTGAATATTCATAACTTCAATATCATTGATGTCCAATTGTTTTTAGAGTAATTAAAGGAGAATTAATTTCATCTAATAAATATAATAAACGAAGTGAAGGAAAAGCAATAAATATTAAAATAATTGCAGGTAGAATAGTTCAAATAATTTCAATTGTTTGTCCATGTAGTAAATATCGATTAGTAAATTTATTAAAAAATAATATAACTATAATGTATGAAATTAAAACAGTAATTATAATTAAAATTAAAATTGTATGATCATGAAAAAAATTTAATTGTTCTATTAGGGGAGATAAACTATTTTGTAAACCTAAATTTGATCATGTTGCCATTTTTTTTTCTAATAAAAGAATAAAATCTTTATATATGAAGCTTAAATTCATTGCACTAATCTGCCATATTAGATTTTTTAATTAGATGATAAAAAAGAAAATTCAGAATATGAATGTTCTATTGGAGGTATATTTTGATATCATTCAATTGAAGAAGATAATTGTATAGGGAAAGAAGAAGTTCGTTGAGAAATTATACTTTCTCAAATAATAAATAAAAATAATAAAATTCCAAATAAAGAAATTGTTCTTCCTAAAGAAGAAACAATGTTTCATGTTAAATAACTATCAGGAAAATCAGAATATCGTCGTGGTATTCCTGCAAGGCCTAAAAAATGTTGAGGAAAAAAAGTTAAATTTACTCCAATAAATATAATAGAAAATTGAATTTTTAATCATAATGAATTTATTGTTAATCCTGTTAAAAGAGGATATCAATGAATAAATCCACTTATAATTGCAAATACTGCTCCTATAGATAAAACATAATGAAAATGAGCTACTACATAATATGTATCATGAAGAATAATATCAATTGAAGAATTAGCTAAAATTACTCCTGTTAATCCTCCAACGGTAAATAAAAATACAAATCCTAGAGCTCAAAGTAAAGCTGGACTATAATTTAATTGTGTTCCATGTAATGTTGCTAGTCAACTAAAAATTTTGATTCCTGTAGGAACAGCAATAATTATAGTTGCTGAAGTAAAATAAGCTCGTGTGTCAACATCTATTCCTACTGTAAATATATGATGTGCTCAAACAATAAAACCTAATAAACCAATTGCTAATATTGCATAAATTATTCCTAAAGTTCCAAATGTTTCTTTTTTTCCTCTTTCTTGAGTAATAATATGAGAAATTATTCCAAATCCTGGAAGAATTAAAATATAAACTTCTGGATGTCCAAAAAATCAAAATAGATGTTGATATAAAATGGGGTCTCCTCCACCAATTGGGTCAAAAAAGGAAGTATTTAAATTTCGATCTGTTAATAATATAGTAATAGCTCCTGCTAATACAGGTAAAGAAAGAAGTAATAAAATAGCAGTAATTACAACAGATCAAACAAATAAAGGTATTCGATCTAGAGTGATTCCTATAGATCGTATGTTAATTACTGTAGTAATAAAATTTACAGCTCCTAAAATAGAAGAAATTCCTGCTAAATGTAAAGAAAAAATTGATAAATCTACTGAAGCTCCAGTATGAGCTAAATTTGAAGATAAAGGAGGATAAACTGTTCAACCAGTTCCAGCTCCATTTTCTACTATGCTTCCTGCAAGAAGAAGAGTTAAAGAAGGAGGAAGTAATCAAAAACTTATATTGTTTATTCGAGGAAAGGCTATATCTGGGGCTCCTAATATTAAAGGAACAAGTCAATTTCCAAATCCTCCAATTATAATAGGTATAACTATAAAAAAAATTATAATAAAAGCATGAGCTGTTACAATAACATTATAAATTTGATCATTTCCAATAAATGCTCCAGCATGACTTAATTCAGTTCGAATTAAAATTCTTAATGAAGTTCCTACTATTCCTGATCAAGCTCCAAAAATAAAATATAAAGTCCCAATATCTTTATGATTTGTAGAAAATAATCATTGTTGCAATTTTTTTTTTAAGAACTAAATGATTAATACAAATATTATTAGTTTTGAAGACTATTAGTTTAATTAACTTAAATTCTTTTTTTTTTTTATAAAATTAGGTAAATTAATGAAATAATTATTAACCCTATGATAGAAAAAAAATTTATAGTTAAAATAAAAGTTATATTTTTATTGCTAAAGTTATTCATTAACATTCAAGAATTTTTATTGAAATTTAATATAAAAATTCTATAAGATATTCGTAAATAATAAAAAAGAGTAATTAAAGAAAAACAAACTATAATAAATAATAAAAAGTAATGATTTAAAAATATTAAATTTTGAATAACTAATCATTTAGGTAAAAATCCTAAAAATGGAGGTAATCCTCCTAAAGAAAGTAAATTTAGAAATAAAAAAAATTTAATAATTGGATTTATTAATGAAAAATTAAAAATTTGATTAAAATAAAAAATTTTAAAATTATTGAATAATAAAATAATAGAACTTGAAAGAAAAGTATATAAAATAAAATAAAATAATCATAAAAATTCATTATTTATTATTGCAATTAATATTCATCCTAAATGATTAATAGAAGAAAAAGCTATTAATTTTCGTAATGAAATTTGATTTAATCCTCTTAAAGCTCCAATTATTACAGATAAAATAATTGAAATTATAAAAAAGTTATAATTTCAATTATAAGAAATTAAAATTAAAGGGGCAATTTTTTGTCAAGTTATTAAAATTAATGCATTTATTCAATTTAATCCTTCTATAACGTTTGGAAATCAAAAATGAAAAGGGGCTGTTCCACTTTTTAAAAATAAAGTTGATAATATTAATAATTCATTAAAATTATTTAATATTAGAAAATTATTATTAAAAATTAATATATTTAAAATAATAGAAAATAATAAGATAGTTGAAGCAAAAGCTTGAATTAAAAAATATTTTAGTCTACTTTCAGATGTTAATAAATTTTTTTTTCTTTCATTTATTAGGGGGATAAATGAAAGTAAATTAATTTCTAACCCTATTCAAGCTCTTAATCAAGAATTTGAAGAAATAGTAATTAAAGATCCAAAAATTAATATAATAAAGAAAATAATATTAGAAATTTTCTTGATTTTTTTTTTTTTTTTTAAAAAGAAAAGGATTATAACCTTTATAATTGGGGTATGAACCCAAAAGCTTAAATTAGCTTATCTTTTTATATTTTAGTGTATGAAGCACAAAAGTTTTTGATACTTTTAGAAATAGTTTAATTCTATTAAATATATAATGAATAAAGTTAATTACTTTATAATTTACCCTATCAAGGTAATCCTTTTTATCAGGCAATTCATTTTTTTTTTGATTAAATGGCTGATAATAGGTAATAAATTGTAAATTTATTTATGAAATTAATAATTTCTTTAATCATTTTTAACTTTATATTCAAAAATGATATTAGACTGCAATTCTAAAGGAATAATTAAATAATTATTAAAGTTT